GCCAAAGAATTTCCGGCCGTTACCATGTAGTATTCATCTATGCTTGGTGATAAATAAACCACCCGTACCCCCTTTGAGCTTTCAGAAATTTCATAAAATGGTCTTTCTAAAGACCCCCAATGACCAATCCTCGCATGAATTGCTAAAGATCCAATGAGTCCAACATTGATTCCTTCAGATGTGTCAATTGGGCAAATACGCCCATAGTGACTAGGATGGATATCGCGTATCCGAAAACTCGCAGTTCTCCCTGTCAACCCCCCAGGACCCAAATAACTTGATTTTCGCCCATGAACTATTTGTGTCAATGGATTTGTTTGATCCATAACTTGAGATAAGGGGTGTAGGCCGAAAAAGGATTCATAAGTGGTTGTTAATGCAGTTGAAGTTACCAAATTATGAGGAGTCGGTATCCATTTTTGCCTAATCGCTCCACCTATAGTTCCCCGAACCGCATTTTCTAAACGAATCATAGCCAATCCGAATTGATCTTGTAAAAGATCCGCTACAGAACGAATACGTTTATTTTTCAAGTGATTCAGATCATCAAGTGTACCCATTCCAAATTTCATTCCGATCAAGTGATCCGCAGCTGCCAATACATCCCGCGGTAACAAAAATGTAATGTGCTGAGGTATATCAAGATTAAGTCTCCGATTCATATTTCGTCGCCCAATCTTTCCTAATTCACATCTTTGTTGAAAAAATTTCTTTTGTAATTCCTTACATAAGGACTCAGAAAACACCGGATCCCCCCCCACACAAGCAAATTGTTGATAAAACTCCAAAATGGCATTTTCTTTTGACCCAATTTTTTCTTTTTCCTTATCATTCGGAAAAGACAAGAAAATTTCAGGGTAGCATACATTATCTATAATTTCTCTTAGATTCGAACCCATAGCTGATGATGGAACTAGAATAGATATTTTTTGTTTCCTGCTCACACGCGCCCATATCCTTGCTTTTCTATCAATCTCTAATTCTGATCTTCCTCCCCAATCTGATATTATGGTACCGGTATAGACCGGAATTCCCCTATGGTCCAATTCTGAACGGTAATAAATACCGGGACTTTGCAATATTTGATTGATCACTATTCTGTATATTCCATTTACTATAAAGGTTCCCAGGGAATTCATTAGAGGAATGTTTCCAATAAATATGGTTTGTTCTTGCATATCCCTACCCGTTTTCCAAATTAATCCCGCGGGTACATATAATTCAGAACAATATGTGAGCGATTCACGCACAGCATCTCTTTCTTTTATTAAAGGTTCTACCAATTGATATGTTTCCACAAATAATTGAAATTCAATTTCTTGATCTGTATCTTCAATTTTTGGAAACTTATAAAGTTCTTCCGTCAAGCCCTGATCAATGAATCTACAAAATCCTTCAAATTGTATCTGACTAAACCCAGGTATTGTAGACATTCCCTCATTTACATCTTGAAGCATCTTTATTTTAGTTTCCCATTTATCGAAAAAATCCCATGCATTGGCTCATTCTTCCATGAACCATATGGATTTATCTAGCAATGATGGAATATAGATTCTGTTTACGGAATCGCATGAAATTTTACCCAACTTCATATATGTAATGTATGAAATATGGTATGATATGAGCAGAGAAATCAAAAAAATTTTCTACTTAAAATTTAAATTCGAATTTCTAACAAATACAAATGGAAATGACTTGATAAAAAATTCCTGAAAAAAAAAAAAAAAAAAAAATTCTGCCGCTTAGGTTTATGTTATGGAGTCTTGTATACAATATAAAAAGTGATCAAAAATTCACCTATTATTCTAATAATACACTCTGATTGAATACCAAAAAAGTAAAGGGACTCCGAATTTTTAATCTCTTCCCTATAAATGCGATAAAGACAGAAAAGATTCGCAGAGAGGAGAGACATTGTGACCCATTTGTTATGTTAGTCAAATTCGCGGAATACTAATGTAGTGCGCAAGAGGGGTTGTATTTATTAATAACACACAGGTCTGATTATGCGCATATCGCCTATCTAAGTTCTACTTGGGACAACATGACATGAAACGTGCTATATCCTAAATGATTTTTGATATTCAACAGATTCAATGAAAAATTGAAGCATGGTAATTCCCTTTTCCCTTCCTTAATTCCCCTTATTTCGCTTATATACATATATAAATAAGAGAGCGTGTTAGGTATATCTGTGTAAAAATTGATGTTCTGGGGTTTACATATACACATAATTGTTGTTATAATTGTAATTGAAAAGTTTTTTATTTGAAAATAGTTGAAATTGACACTAATTAGTTGCATATCAATTGAATTTTCTTAATACTCACTTTTCTTATAACATTAAGGAAACAAACGCAATTTGAGATCCAAGAACTGAAGGCACAGTCAATAGTTAATGGTTCCTATTTCCATTTCATTTTTGATCCTGTAACTGAAAAGCCACATTCTCTCTTTCAATAGAAAGCAAAGGGAGGGTTGGCGTTGTGTAGTTGGAAATTTGAGATACTCTACAATTAATTCAAAGGAAGCCACCGGTTCCAATAAAAGGGCGAGGTTTCTTTTAGGTTTATTAGAATAGAAAGGGGATAAGAAAAACGGGATTCAAGATGCAAATCCAATCAAAAAATGGAATAGTTCTATCTATTTTTTTTTTTTCCGTTTTGGCGGCATGGCCGAGTGGTAAGGCGGGGGACTGCAAATCCCTTTTTCCCCAGTTCAAATCCGGGTGTCGCCTGATCAATAAAAACTAGAAATCCTTTTGTTGGTAGTATAAAAATCGACAAATTCTTGCCCATCAAAAGCAAGGGAAAAGGGCTAGAATGGCCGATACGTGCTCAAAATAGGGAGGTTCTATATCTATAAAAAATGTTAATCCTTACGACTAGGGTTCAAGGAAGGGTTTTAGTATAATAGAAGGGCTAGTCTATCAAGACTTTCATTACTAGTGTAGCGTCTACTGACCGAGTCTTGAGTTAGATAGTCAAACGGGGAATCAAACAAATTAAATTAGTAGTGGTGTAAAGGGCATAAGATACTTTGTATACAGACTCACAAAAGTCTCTGAATGCTCAGACATTCACTCAATATTGGATTGGATAATTGGCTTTTCGTAGAATCAAATCAAAGTTTTTTTTTTTACTTTTAGTTTCGGTAACCCCCAGGGAAAGGTAGAATGTAATGGGTGGTCTCCCGACTGTCTCTGTGCAACAATCGGGAAAAGTAAGTAAGGATTAGAGCAAAGAAGGGATAGAAAAATCTGAGATATTTTGATCTATCTTGATTGTCTTTTTTATGTCTTTCGCTTATGAAGATCAAAAAAAAACAATAGGGCTTACTATTCCTACGTGTTCCATTACGAACATTCCTTTCAGTTTTATAATTCCAAAGAGTAACTGTGCTCTTGCTTGAGCTTAAGGCTTCCCAAATTCACCGGAAATCATATAAAAACTTGGTATGGGTGGATTTATTGGATTGGTTTATCAATTGTCTTCCTTCGGTCAGAATCCCTTTTTGACTCTGCGCCATTGATTCCATTATTATTAGTGATCAATAATCACTAATAGAAGAATTTCTTCATATTCATAGAGATAGGGGACATAATTCACATGGATATAGTAAGTCTTGCTTGGGCTGCTTTAATGGTAGTCTTTACATTTTCCCTTTCACTCGTAGTATGGGGAAGAAGTGGACTCTAGAGTCACTAAAAATTGAATTGAGTAATCAAACTGTATCAATAGTTTCCGAGATCATTCTGCAAGGCGTTTTTAATTTTAATAAAAAAGACTCCCATTTCCAAATTCTACAGGAATTCAGTACCAGTAAAAGTAGAGTAATATATGAAGAATAACCTTTCAATTAAACAAAAATTTCAATGATTCCCATGTTCGTATTTTCAAAGTAAAAGGGATATACATGAAATTTTTCGAAAAAAAAAAATTATTCCGAAGAGTAAAAGTGGACATTCGATTATCGGATTGATGGAATCACGACAAATCAAATGGATGTAGCAAAGAATTAGACTAAAATTGAGGGGCTCCTTCCATTTATGTGTACTTATATGTACATTACACATATGTGATTTATGTGTACCTGGATGAATATACATATTTTAGATGGATCTATAATAAAAAAGCCTATATTTTTTTTACAGTCTAACTTTATACAATGATACGATAGATAGTATGGTAGAAAGAAATATCGGAACCTTTCTACCATACTATCAGATCTCCTATACTGTTGATTCTAATCCATTCATCTCAATCAAGACGTGGGATTTAAATCTCCTTTCATTTATTCCATTAATTAATTAATTATAAGAACTGACAAGTCAAGCTTTATTTTAATTTTAATCATTTTGACTGACCGTTTTTACATAAATAATAAGTAAAAAAGCAGTAGGAATTAGAATGAACAATGCAGTAGCAATAAATGCGAGAATATTTACTTCCATAATTTTATCGTTTTTTTTTTTTTTACTTCACAATAACTCGGGATCTAATCCCATAGAGATTCTAAGTCTTTCTCCTGTAAATTCCAGGGGATGCAATTCATCCCGATGATATTAAACCGATGATATTAAATCGGATTAATATTATGAATAACAATATCTGAGCTATCAAATCTATTTATCGTCGAGAATTTAATAGTATAACATATGAAGATCTTTTATACATACGGAATGGAATTCCTGATCCAATCAAGAATCCTGTTGAATTTTTCATTCTTTGTTTCTTTTCTATACCCTCCCATTTTCTTTATAGAAATAAAATCAAATAATGAGGTATCATCTGACCCATCTTACGCTTCGATTGGTCACAAACCAATCCATATAGTAGAAGTGAAATAAAAGAAAAAAAAAGAAGCAAAGCAATTAAGTTTGAAACTCAGTTTTTTATAATCTAATTTCCTTAGAAGACAAAGAGGTTTGATAAAGATCGGTCCCAGTCTAAGAAATATTACTATTTCGACAAAATTACTATTCCATATTTGAAGCTTTCTTCGATAGGACCATTCAAAGAAATAGGAATAAAAAGAGATTATTCATTCCTTTACTAAGCTAAGACTTAGAGTGATAGATCTTTGTTTGATCTTTCTTTTTTTAATATCTTTTTGCCTTGGATTGATACTAGGACACACATAGAATATCCAAAATTCGGTGTGCAATTTAATTTGACTGAAATAGATAGATTTTTCCAATTGGGAATTGGGGTTATACAAACTCGGAGCTAGAAAGGGAGGTACTTTTTAGATTAAAAGTATTCCGACGGGGTAACTAAGGTTAAGTTCATTTTCTATCTACAATATAATAAAAAAATCCCAATTTGTGTATGTGCTCCAGGAAAACAAATGGGTATTCTATTCCATGGATCGGGAGCAAGCGAAAAATCCAGACAAGAACACCATCTCTTGGAATCCTGCATTATAGTGCTACCAACAATTGTACCAATCTACATATGTCTCTCCCTCATCAATCGGTACTAATTAAATTTAAATTAATTAAAATTGCCATATTGTATTTGTTCAATAAGAAATGTAAAACGATAAAGGAAAGAAAAAAGAAATAAGAATCCCAGACTGGAAATTAGATTCTGCTTCGTGTCCCCCCCTTCACAGAAAATAGAGAGATGAATTGATGGATTCACCAGATTCTAGGTCGGGACTGACGGGGCTCGAACCCGCAGCTTCCGCCTTGACAGGGCGGTGCTCTGACCAATTGAACTACAATCCCAGAAAAATGAGGTGTACAACATACATATTTTCAAAAATTTAATTCAAAATTAGTTCAATTCTAGCTAGAATCGTCGTATTGTAACAGAGCAACGAGTGATATATTCCTATCCACACGAATATGGACTTTAGCGCGAACGACACAGATTGCTAGTAATTCTATTGTAAAATCGTATCAAATCAATTGAAAAAAGCTATTTTTTTTTTACAGATCATAATATGAATCTAGATCATAAAAAAGATCAGAATCATAATATGTGGGAACCTTTAAAACTAAATTAAATAGGGGATAGAAAAATGAAATGGATTCTTTTCTTTTCTTTATTCCTCCGTATCGGACATTTCTGTAGAAAAAATTGTATATCATCTCATGATGGATCGGCAAATTTTTGGGCCGAGCTGGATTTGAACCAGCGTAGACATATTGCCAACGAATTTACAGTCCGTCCCCATTAACCACTCGGGCATCGACCCAGGAAGAATCAATTCTAGACTTATTGATAATCCATGAGCAACTCCCTTTTGTAGTACCCTACCCCCAGGGGAATTTGAATCCCCGCAATCTCCTTGAAAGAGAGACGTCCTGACCACTAGACGATGGGGGCATACCTGCCCGATCGCCACCATACTATGCTCATAGTATGAACAGTTTTTTGTAATTGTCAATATAATGTAATGGTGTGAATAAGCCCAAGGAAGCTTTCCACCTTTCAGGATTCCTATAATTTTTTTTTTTATTTTTCACTCAGGGTTCACAAACCATTCCCTATAATTATATAGAATTAATGAAGTATAGGATCCCTTCAGGGAGTGATTTGTCCGGCAAAAAAAAAAAAAGATTAAACTTCATTTTTCAATTCAACTTTCACTCATCGAGTCAGGCATTGTTAAGATAACATATGCCTATCTCGATCTCAGACTAAGACAGGAAATTAAGAAACGCTAGAAAGTTTCTATATAGTTTGGTTCCGGGTATGAGTTCAATCTATTCATCACATGATTCGATAAAATAGAAAATATCTTGGGTCTATAGTCGAATTTTGTATCAATCAATTGAATCTCGTTCCGATGAGGGTTAATAAAAAATAAAGCAAAGTAATTAGGTTTTATCCCGGACTTCCTAAAAAAAATTATTGTTTCTGAATGAAACACTATGGAAACATATACATATATAGCTCTCCATATATTATATACATAGGTACATGCAGTAAATTCATAGTGGCTAGTGTCTCACTCAGGAATTGATTCAAAAGGGCCCCTTTAACTCAGCGGTAGAGTAACGCCATGGTAAGGCGTAAGTCATCGGTTCAAATCCGATAAGGGGCTTTTTCCACAAAACTCCAGTCTGAGTCTTTATTTTGTAGTTTTGTAGTAGAGAATAGGAATATTGTTGATATTTGTAATAAAAAAAGTAAACATCTGCATAACATAATAAGTTATTATTCTAAAAAAATGAGTCAATTATTTAAATATAATAAGTTATAAGATATACTATAGTAGTATCATTAAAAAGTTGAGCATTTGTTCATTATAATGATAAGTCATCCCACTATTTGAGAGGATGACTATGTCACTACAAGCTCTATCACGGTTCATTCTTCAAGATTATTGGTTCGGGGACATAGATATTCTATCTCCCCAATCCCAATTATGAATTAATAAATATTCCCACTTTTTTATTATTCCAAAAATTCATCGTCAAATCAAGATAAGAAATCAACAAAAAAAAAAAAAAAAGAAAAAGTAAGTGGACCTGACCCATTGAATCAT